CGTGGTATTGCAATATTTGTCCTATATGCGCAAATCAAAATCGGGCCGATCTTTACTCAGAGTAGAAAAGAAACCTAAAAGAATTGAAGAAGCCCATTCAGAAACAAGAAAATCACATTGCGATTCGGGTTTTGATCTCGATGAAAACAATACATCAATGAGAAGTTAGTTCAATAAGCTTAGTACATTCTTTTTTTCTTATTATTTTTATTATTTATATTCTATATATAATAGAATATAGATTAATATAGATATAATATATATAAGATAAAAGGGTAAAAAAATCGTCTTTCTTGAAAAATGTAAGAAAAAAACCTTTCGTTAGAAGTTTGAAAAAATACATTATGAAAAAAAGAAAGAGGGTTGAAATCGACACATTGATTCCTTTTTGCGATTTGGGGTGAACCGTATGCATCAAAAGGTGCATGTACGGCTCTTAAGGGATAAAATTGGATCCTAATCAATCGACTTTATCGAGAAAGACTACTTTTTTTAGGACAAGAGGTTAATAGTGAAATATCAAATCAACTTATTGGCCTTATGGTATATCTCAGTATAGAAGACAATAACAAAGATTTGTATCTGTTTATAAATTCTCCGGGCGGATGGGTAATACCCGGAATAGCTATTTTTGATACTATGCAATTTGTACAACCAGATGTACAGACAGTATGCATGGGATTAGCAGCTTCAATGGGATCTTTTATTTTGGCAGGAGGAGAAATTACTAAACGTCTAGCATTCCCTCACGCTTGGCGCCAATGATTCTTTTTTTTTTCGAGAAAAAAAAGAAGACTATGCCTGCGCCATATGAATATTAAGTAATAATAGCATGGCACTTCGAGTTCGATATGCAAAAATTGTTTTTTTTTTTTTTCAAAACCATTCGATTATGTATCGAAAGAGTAGTATGAAAAAGGGGACATTTACGATTTTATCTGATCTATCGGGAGCCTATTTCAGTGTCACAAACTTTTTTTGTTTTCAGTTTTCACACCACAGAAAGCTTTAAACAATTTGATTTGAAAAAAAAAAAGAAACTTTTGGATTGCTGAATAACAGACGAAAAGAAATAAGAAAGCAACGGAACCATCATAGTATTTAAAAAAATATTCTCAAACAAAAAAGAAGGGTGGTTATTGGATCATTTACTAATCTGCGTCTGACAGACCCAGTATATTTTCTATTTCTTCGATGGAAGGTGAAAATCAATTCCATTACCATAGTAGAGCCGTATGCAATACGCAAAAGATGCCTGTACGGTTGTTCAATTCCATCTTTGTTTTTTTTTTCTTATTTATCTACCTCGCCTTATCGTGCGAAATAGGGGAAACCTTTATTACGTTATATCATCAGGGTAATGATCCATCAACCCGCTAGTTCGTTTTATGAGGCACAAACGGGAGAATTTATCCTGGAAGCGGAAGAACTACTGAAATTGCGCGAAACTATCACAAGGGTTTATGTACAAAGAACGGGCAAACCTTTATGGCTTGTATCCGAAGATATGGAAAGGGATGTTTTTATGTCAGCAGCAGAAGCCCAAGCCCACGGAATTGTTGATCTTGTAGCGGTTGAGTAAAAAATGAGCCGAAAGGATTCCTCGGAAGTACACGATTTGAGATTTTATTTTCTCTTCTTAATCTTCTTACCAACCAGATTTAAGATAATATTTTGATTAATATGTTAATAAAATTATTAATAAAATAGAAATAATTCATAACCATCGGGTTAGGATTGATCTAAACCAGCTCATTATGTATACGAATCACCATGCCAACTATGAAACAACTTATTAGAAAGACAAGACAGCCAATCCGAAATGTCACGAAATCCCCCGCTCTTCGGGGATGCCCTCAGCGCCGAGGAACGTGTACTAGGGTGTATGTGCGACTCGTTCAGATCATAGACTAATACAAACGAACGGAAAGAAATTTTTCCAGTATCGGTGATTGGTTAAAATAGTGTGAATGGAGTTTTTCCACTATCTTAACCAATCACCGATACTGGAAAAAAATAGATTCAATTCATAATATAATACATATTCTTCTATTGTGTATCAAATTTATGGTTTCGATTGGTGCAAACCGAATCACTTCCATTTCCAATTTACGATGAGAAAGACTTTCCCATTGGTAACAAATGGTTAGCCATTAAGCGGGGAAAATGATATTTCAATTAGAGAAAAATTATGCCCTAAATTTTACAAGAACGGACTAAGAGGGTCAACTACCCAGCAAATATTCATATTTAAATACCGTTACTGTATAACTAGATTTCGTTGTGAAATACCTATTACTATTACTTGATATTTCATGAATAGAGCCAAAGAATGTGAACTGTACAAGTTAACAATAACATTCATTGATTAAATAAAGATTCAATGAAGGAAAGGGCTCCGGTGTATAGAGAGGACCTCACTGTTTAAAAAGTAATCATAGAAACGATGGAATCCACTATTTCTTTATCTATTTCTATTTAAATGTTTTTCTAATACCTAGTATCAATACAATTTCTTATTTCGATGTTAAATGCTTAGAAAAAAAAAAAGAAAAAAATCGTGGTTGGGAAGGTTATAGTAGCAAAAGCCATTGGAATTTTGATTTTATACATTGGAAGAATCCATTTTTGTTATTAATAGACTAGGAAGGGGAAAAGAATAACTGAAAAAAAAAAATCAAATAGTTATTCATCGAAGTCTCATTTATTCAATGACCAGAATTAAACGAGGATATATAGCTCGAAAACGGAGGACAAAAATTCGTTTATTTACATCAAGCTTTCGCGGAGCTCATTCAAGACTTACTCGAACTATTCCGCAACAAAAAATAAAAGCTTTGGTTTCGGCTTATCGAGATAGAAATAGGAAAAAAAGAGATTTTCGAGGTTTGTGGATCAGTCGAATAAATGCAGTAATTAACGAGAAGAAAAAAAATATATACTATATTTATAGTAAATTAATGTATAATCTGTACAAGAGGCAATTGCTTCTTAATCGTAAAATAGTTGCACAAATAGCTATATTCAAAGGAAATTGTCTTTTTATGATTGCCAACGAGATCACGAGATCATAAGAATAAAAATTCCCCGGAGACTGAACTCCGGGAAGGTAGTAGAATAGAGATTTGTATGATAAAATGGAATTTATACGATAAAGTCATCAAAATGAACAACCACTCTTAATAAAAATCTTAATAAAAAAAAAAAAAAAAGATTTATTCTTCTTCAGCGATTATCTTGTTTGTTACAGCACAACAACCCAAATTGGATTGTCGTAGTTTTCGAACAAAATATCAATTCACATTTCATTTGAGTTGAGATTCCAATTTGAATTCTAACTCTATTTTTTTTTTGTTTTAAGAACAGTAGTAGTAGTTCTAGCGGTCAACTCACTTTTTTCAAACTGTTTTTTTTGATTATTAAGAAAAGGTAACGAAGATAAAATACGGGCTTGTTTTATAGCAATCGTAATTAATCGTTGTTGTTTTAAAGTCAATCTATTCACGCGTCTAGATAATATTTTTCCTTGTTCACTAATAAATCGACTAATTAAACTCATGTTTTTATAATCAATTCGATCCCCCGATTGAATCGGGGGCAAACGCCTACGAAAAGATCGCTTGGATTTCAGAAAGAGTCGCTTAGATTTATCCATGGTTTGTTTATTCCTATGCCGAAAATCCCATTTCTTACAAAAAAAAAGGATTTGTTTTGTTTATATTTTCTCTTTTTTAAATTTATTTATATAATTCAATTTAATGTCATATATAACATATATAATAATTTATAAAAGAATTTATTTATAAAATAATTTTTCATTTTCCTGGGAAGGGTGACACACAAGCTATCTATTTTCTCTATTTCTTTATCTCTGCATGAATCATATGTTTGCAACAATAGGGACAGAATTTTCTTAATTCCAATCGACTAGACGTATTGTGTCGATTCTTTTGAGTAATATATCTGGAAATACCCGTTGATTCCTTATTAACAATCTTTTGATTACAACTGGTACATTCCAAAATAACGGTTATTCGGATATCTTTACCCTTGGCCATGAACCTCCTTTGGATTTTTGATTCACTTAATTTTTCTATTTTTGGATTCGAAGCGAAGAAGAAGAAGAAAGGAATGAAAAAAAAAAAAAGTAGAAGTTGATAATTCAAAATAAAATTCTAAAAGATTTCGTTTCAATTAATTTTATTTTAATACAGTACAGTAATAATTAAGTAATACAATGATTTCGAATTATATTTCGAATCGCAGTACAGTATTTTGGTTTTCATTTTAATATCTTGTATGATATTGATATTATTGCCCCTGCCTTAGCCTTTCCATTTCTGATTTCACTATATTATTAATAGGAATTGAATTCATAATTCAATAATAGAAATTGATTGAATTATGAATTCAATTCCATTGAAATCTGGGCCAAATTCCGAGTTTCACCGAAGCTAAATCCACCTTCCTTCTTTCTCTTTCTTTTTTTTCTAACTTATTCTAAAAAAAATGAAATAAAGAAGAGGGGGTTAATCACAGATATTTGATCTCTAATCTTCTTCACCCCTTCTCGTCCCAATAACTAGAATGAAAAAAAGGGGAATATCAATGCATCCGGGAAGAAACGATTTATCTCTATCAAGATACCCGCTAAAGCCCCGAACCATAGAGTACTTACCACTGGTGCCACGGAGAGATATGTTTTTAGATCTCGCATTTCAAATCCTCCTTGTTTTTTTATTGTCATTTGTAATACATAATTAGATATAGGAATATGATCAGATGGTTATTTCGTTAATAACCACTTGCATTTGTCGGGAGAAATCCTAATTCAAATGGAAATGTACAACGATTCAGGATTCATTAGATATTTTTTAAAAAGAGGTTTATTTCTGCCCGAGTATTCCCTAAAAATATTTTTCCATTTTAGGGAAATTTCCCATTTTATTTTATTTAATTAGAATCTTATTCTATTTTATTATTTCTATTATTTAAAATATTTGAAATTATGAATTTTATTATATAGAATATTTTTAATTATTCTATTTTTCATATATATATATTATTTTTGATATTTAGATTCTATTTAATATATATATATACTATATTCTTCGTTATTATTATATACTCTATATATTAGTTAATTAAATTAGTTAATTAAATATTTTTCTTTTATTCTTATTCTATATTATAGGATATGGAACGAAAAAAATAGCAGGATAATTGATATATATATCAATAGAAAAAAAGAAAAATGTGGAAAACAAGACAAAGATTCTTTACAATGACACTGGAAACCAATGGAAAGGGATGTAGCGCAGCTTGGTAGCGCGTTTGTTTTGGGTACAAAATGTCACGGGTTCAAATCCTGTCATCCCTATTCCTGACTATTCGTTACCGTATCAGCAGTATAAAAAGATCAATTAAGACCGATTCGAATTGGATATACATACTCAATATCAATATATCTATATGTATATTGATATATAGTATATGCGTGCAAAATGTAATGTATTGGGATCACATAAAATAAAATTAAATAAAGCGCTCTTAGTTCAGTTCGGTAGAACGCGGGTCTCCAAAACCCGATGTCGTAGGTTCAAATCCTACAGAGCGTGATTCCATTGTTGTTAGATTGAAAATAACACTGAAATAATTGAAAAGCAGTCTAAAGTATGAATTTGACATCCTGTAGATCAGGATTAAAACAAATAGGAGATTAATAAACAAAAGAAATGTTACTTTATTAAAGGTCCAACTGATCACCACGTCGATATTGTAAATATGCAGTTACAAATAATCCAGCCAAAGTACTAGGAATTAGACCTAACACGATTCCAAATAGAAAAACTTCAATCATTTCAATTTGTTTGAAAGGGAAGGGGGGAGGGGAGGGTAATATCTATCCTTAACTATTCATCTTTATTGTTTATTGACCATGAATCTCAATGACCAAGAATTGGAAATTGACACGGTAAGGAACTATAGAATATCTAGAATGTCCGAAAAATTCCAATTCATTTTCAAAATTTCAAATCAAATAAGTCTTATTTTACTCAAACTGATAAATAGACCTGAGGTTATAGTTAAAACCGCTAGTAGAAAACCGAAATAACTAGTTATAGTGGGCATAAAGAAACTAAATGAAATATGTTTTTTTTATACATATGTTGTTTACAAAGCATTTCCCTAAGTTTCCATTTTTGAGAGAAAAATAGGAAGATAAGCAAAAAATACCACTTGAAATATACAATTGAAAATAATGGATTTATCAATCAATTATTACAGACGAACAAAAATAAAAATAGAGTGACATAGTTAAGAAATCAATTCATCATCTGTGACATCTCTCCATCTGGTGATTCAAAATCAACAAATTTATTGAGCAAATCGTGAGTTGAGTAAACTAATCTAATGAAAATATTTTCATTTTAATATAAAAATGAAAATATAGAATATTTATTATTTATATTCTATAGGATTCTATTTATTTTAGAAAATATTTTATTCATATTAGAAATAAAAAATAAATAAATAATAAGAAAATGAAAATCATAATGAACATTAAAACAAAAATAAAGAATAAGAACTTTATTGTTTAACTTCATTCAATTTTGAATTAATATGGAAGAAAATAGTAAAAATATCTATGTTGACCCCCCTTTATTTCATTTCTTTTTATTGTATAAAATTTGTTCTATTTTCATTTTTTATATTTTAGAATATAAAGAAGAACGTGACCTTTGAATTCCCTTTCCTTTTTTACTTTATATTTGTTGAACTTATTAGATTTAGTAGTGTGTTCCATTCTTCTACTATTTACAACGAAAAGAAAAAGGTATCAGATCCCTCGAAACTAGGATTCCTCGGTTTTTTTGTCTTTCCATATTTCATTTCAATATGAAGCTCTATCCTTGTAATTAAGCCAAGAAAAAGTTTTTTTAGTATAAATTACTGCTATTATTGTCACTTGTTACTGGACGACTAACCAATTCAATTCTTTAAAATGAAAAAAAAAACAGAGGGAGTTCTAACAAAAAAACATTTTCGACAACCATAATCAATATATATATATTTCTAGATTTCGCATCTAATTGAATTATAGAATATAGGATAATTTCCTTCATGAATTATTAGAAACCAATTCATCAGATTCACATTTTAATTGATCCTCAGTTTCTAGTCCGGAGCTAATAATGAATGGTGAGAACTCTCATCTTATCTTTTCAAACTTTGAGGAATTTTCTATTGAGTACATCGAGACAACCAACAAGTAAAGAAAAAAGAAATTATCTAGTACTTGATTTCGGCACTGATTGTGAGATTTCGTTGCTGTGTTAGAAGAAGGATAGCTATACTGATTCGGTATACTCGAAAGAGACCCTTGGTACAAAATTGACGATCCAACAAAGATTGCATTTCAGTAAATTTCTACTTATTTTATTGATCTTATCTTTTATGGAATCGATCCCCTTTTGATTGTACAAGAATATGTGGAGC